TGTTCACAATAGAAAAACGACTCTCTGATGAATTGTGTGATCATTGGAGTTATACCAATGAACAAAAAAAGAACAACCTTAGTACAGAATTTCGAAATAGAATTGAAGCTTTAGATGAAAAAAGATCTAGTATGCTAAATGTCCTCGAAAAACGGATTCGGTTGTGTAATGATGAAACTAAAAAAGACTACTTACCTAAAATATATGATCCTTTTTTGACCGGACCCCACCGTGCAAAGATCAAAAACTTTTTTTCATCCTCAATCCTAAATAAAACTGTAATAAAAAATTACATAGAGACAAGTTCGATAAATAAGATTCACGGTCTACTTTTGACTCGAGATTATGACAAATTGGAAAAGCAAATAGATGGATTTGATAAAAATTTACTATCAATAGAAAAAAAAAAACTTTCTTCATTTCCATTGTCCGAAAGCGAAGAGGAAAGAGTTTATTTAGCGGATCTAATGAAAATTTTTACATTTTTATTTAACCCTCTTATAACTGATCCCAATTCTAAAAGAATTAGAAAAAAATCTATTGGAATAAAAGAAATCACTAAAAAAGTTCCTCGATGGTCATACAAATTAATCGACGAGTTGGAACAACAGGAGGGGGGAGAAAATGAAGAAAAGATAGCAGCGGATCATGAGATTCGGTCAAGAAAAGCCAAACGTGTAGTGGTTTTTACTGATAACCAAACAAATAATGATACTAATACGACAAATACTAATAATGATGATGAACCGGACGAAGTTGCTTTGATACGTTATTCACAACAATCCGATTTTCGTCGAGACATAATCAAGGGATCCATGCGTGCTCAAAGACGTAAAACAGTCATTTGGAAACTGGTTCAAGCAAATGTGCATTCCCCTCTTTTTTTGGACAGAATAGACAAATCCATTTTTTCGTTTCATATCTCCGAGCTAGTGAAATTCATTTTTCAAAACTCGATGGATAAAAAAACGAAAAAATGGCGAATTTCGGATTATACAGAGCAAAAGACAAAAGAAAGTGAGAAAAAAAAAGAAGAAGAAAAAAGAGAAGAGAAAGGACGAATAGATATAGCGGAAACCTGGGATAACATTCTATTTGCTCAAGGGATAAGAGGTTCGATATTAATAATCCAATCTTTTCTTAGAAAATATATTATATTACCTTCATTGATAATAGGGAAAAATATAGCCCGTATGCTATTATTTCAATTTCCCGAGTGGTCAGAAGACTTAAAGGACTGGAATAGGGAAATGCATGTTAAATGCACCTATAATGGTGTTCAATTATCAGAAACAGAATTTCCAAAAAACTGGTTGACAGACGGGATTCAGATAAAGATCCTCTTTCCTTTTTCCCTTAAACCTTGGCACAGATCTAAGTTACGATCCACTCAAAAAGATCCGCGGAAACTCAAAAGGAAAGGGCAAAAAATCGATTTTTGTTTTTTAACAGTTTGGGGAATGGAAACCGGACTTCCTTTCGGTTCCCCCCGAAAACAACGTTCATTTTTTGAACCCATTTTTAAAGAACTCAAAAAAAAAATTCTCAAATTTCAAAAGAAATCCTTTCTAATTATACAGGTTTTAAAAGAACGAACAAAATCTTTTCTAAACGTCTCAAAAGAAACAAACAAATGGTTCACCAAAAGCATTCTATTTATAAAAAGAATAAGAAAAGAACTTTCAAAAATGAACCCAACTCCATTATTTGGATTAAGAGAAAGATCTGAATTGACTGAAACTCAAAAAGAAAAGGATTTTCTAATGAGTAATCAGATGATTCACGACTCGTCCATTCAAATTCCATTCAGAAATTTGAAAGATTATTCATTCACAGAAAAAAAACTGACGGATCTGCTTAATAGAACAAGCACAATCCAAAATCAAATAGATAAAATTACAAAAGATAAGAAGAAAGGGTTTTTAACTCCGGAACTCAATATTATTAGTTCTAATAAAACGCGTTCTCCTGATAAACTAGTACAATCAATAAAAACGATTTTACAGAAATTAAAAAGAAGAAATGCTCGATTACTCCGAAAATCCTATTATTTTCTAATATTTTGCATTGAAAGGATATACATAAATATCGTTTTATGTATCATTTCTATTCCCAAGATCAATACACAACTTTTTTTTGAATTTTCAAAAAAAAGAATTGATAAATACATTTACAATAATAAAACAAATAAAGAAAAAGTTTATAAAACAAATAAAAATACAATTCGCTTTATTTCGACTATAAAAACGTCGCTTTCTGATATTAGGAATAAGAATTCAAAAAGTCTTTGTGACTTATCCTCTTTGTCCCAAGCCTATGTATTTTACAAATTATACCAAAATCACCTTATTAACTTATCTAAGTTAAGATATGTTCTTCCATATCACGGGACATCCCCCTTTCTTAAGAAAGAAATAAAGGATTATTTTGAAGCACAAGAAATATTTCATTCAAAATTAAAACATAAAAATATTTCGAATTCTGGAATAAAGCAATGGAAAAACTGGTTAAGGGTTCATTATCAATATGATTTATCTCCAATTAGATGGTATCGCTTAGTCCCCCAAAAATGGCGAACTAAAGTCAATCAACAACGTATGAATGAAAATACAGACTTAAATAAAAGGTATTCTGATGAAAAAAGAGACCAATTAATTCATTACAAAAAATTAAATGATTTTGAAGCAAATTCATTATCATTACCGAATCAAAAATATAACTTTCTAAAATACTATAGATATGACCTTTTTTCATATAAATCTATTAATTACGAAGATAAGAAGGATTCATATATTTATGTATCACCACTATGTATAAATAATAAACAAGAGATTTCTTACAATTACAATATACATAAACGTAAATTATTTGATATTCCCGAAAGTATTATCCCTCTCAATAATTTTTTAGGACAACATGATATTATGAATCTGGATAAGTTTCCAGATCGCAAATATTTTGATTGGAGATTCCATTTTTGTCTTAGAAATAAAGTCAATATTGAGTCCTGGATCGATACCGATCCAAATGGTAATCAAAATATTAAGGCTGAGGTTAATAATAAGTATCAACTAATTGATACAATTAATCAAAAAGGTCTTTTTTATCTTACAATTTATCAAACCCAAGGAAGCCACCCATCCACAAACCAAAACCCCCTTTTTGATTGGATGGGGATGAATGAAGAAATACTAAGCCGTCCCATCTCGAATCTGAAACTTTGGTTCTTCCCAGAATTTGTCCTATTTTATAATACATATAAAATAAAACCGTGGGCCATACCAATCAAATTACTTCTTTTAAATTGGAATGGAAATGAAGATTTTATTGAAAATAAAACCATTAATAGAAATAAAAAAGGAGATCTTTTTATATTATTGAATAAAAAAAAATCTAGTGAATTAGAGAATAAAAATCAAGAAGAAAAAGAATCCCCAGGCCGGGGTAATCTTAAATCCGATGCACAAAACCAGGAAAAGAATATTGAAGAAGATTATGAAGGCTCGAATATGAAAAAACGAAGAAAAAAAAAGCAATCCAAGAGCAACACAGAAATAGAGCTCGATTTCTTCCTAAAAAGGTATTTACGTTTTCAATTGAGATGGGATGATTCTTTAAATCAAAGAATGATCAATAATATCAAAGTATATTGTCTCCTACTTAGATTGATAAATCCAAAAGAAATTGCTATATCCTCTATGGAAAGGGGCGAAATGCGTCTGGATATTATGATGATTCAAAAAGATTTCACTCTTACGCAATTGATGAAAAGGGGGGTATTAATTATCGAACCAGTTCGCTTGTCTATAAAAAATGACGGACAATTTTTTCTCTATCAAACGATAAAAATTTCATTGGTTCATAAGAGTCAGCACCAAATTACTAAAAGATCCAGATACCTAGAAAAAGGTTATATTGATAAGAAAAATACTGAAAATAGAGACAAAAATCATTCGGATTTTTTTGTTCCTGAAAATATTTTATCCACTAAACGGCGCAGAGAATTAAGAATTCTAATTTCTTTCTATTCGAGAAATGGAAATGTTATACATAAAAATCCGGTATTTTGCAAATACCTAAAAAACTGTGGGGAAGTTGTGGATAACAGCGAAAAAAAAAAAAAGAAACTAATTAACTTAAAATTCTTTCTTTGGCCTAATTATCGATTAGAAGATTTAGCTTGTATGAATCGATATTGGTTTGATACCAATAATAGCAGCCGTTTCAGTATGCTAAGGATACATATGTATCCACGATTGCAAATTCGTTAATGATACTCTTTTGATATCCATTCTATACCCTATTTGATATATGAAACAAAGAGATGCATTCTTTTCCATTCCGATACCGGAATAAAAATCCAATGCACGTATCAATACCGATTAGATCTATAAATGAATCAACAGAATCTTATTCTTTTTTAGATTTTCTTTTTATTAGATTGAAATTGAAAATATTGATTTTTTTTTTTTGAGTGTAAAAATATACCATGCTTTCATAGTCCTATTCCAATCAACTTGGAAATTGGATTGATGAACTTTATTTGAGAAAATTATTTCATCAAATTAATTGAGAAAATTCGGAGTTCGTAAAGAAATTAGATTATTGTATATACAAAATCAAAATGACTAGCATTATTCTTACTGATTGGTAAAATTCATTTATTTCAAAAAGAAAAAAGGACGATAGAAGATTTTTTTATGGTAAAAAATGCATTCATTTCCGTTATTTCACAAGAAGAAAACAGGGGGTCTGTTGAATTTCAAGTCGTTAGCTTCACCAATAAGATACGAAGACTTACTTCCCATTTGGAATTCCACAGAAAAGACTATTTATCCCAGAGAGGTCTACGTAAAATCCTGGGAAAACGACAACGACTGCTGTCTTATTTGGCAAAGAAAAACAAAGTCCGTTATAAAGAATTAATTAGTCAGTTAGATATCCGGGAATTAAAAACTCGTTAATTTGAAAAAGAATTTGAATTATTTTATTTCTTAGATCTTGAATTTTGATGAACCTTTTCTCGTTTTGAGCAATTCATGAAAGAATGAATCGAGGAATAACCTATGAATGTAACAACTACAAGAAAAGACCTCATGATAGTCAATATGGGACCTCACCACCCATCAATGCATGGTGTTCTTCGGCTCATCCTTACTCTAGATGGTGAAGATGTTATTGATTGTGAGCCAATATTGGGTTATTTACACAGAGGGATGGAAAAAATTGCGGAAAACCGAACTGTTATACAATATCTGCCTTATGTAACACGTTGGGATTATTTAGCGACTATGTTCACAGAAGCAATAACCGTAAATGGACCAGAACAGTTGGGGAATATTCAAGTACCTAAAAGAGCCAGTTATATCAGAATAATTATGTTAGAGTTGAGTCGTATAGCTTCTCATCTCTTATGGCTTGGCCCTTTTATGGCGGATATTGGTGCCCAGACTCCCTTTTTCTACATTTTAAGAGAAAGAGAATTAGTATATGATCTATTTGAAGCTGCCACCGGTATGAGAATGATGCATAATTATTTTCGTATCGGGGGCGTAGCGGCCGATTTACCGCATGGATGGATAGATAAATGTTTGGATTTCTGTGATTATTTTTTAACAGCAGTTTCAGAATATCAAAAACTTATTGCGCGGAATCCTATTTTTTTAGAACGAGTTGAGGGGGTAGGCATTATTGGCGGGGAAGAAGCAATAAATTGGGGTTTATCAGGACCAATGCTACGAGCTTCCGGAATAGAATGGGATCTTCGTAAAGTTGATCGTTATGAATGTTACGACGAATTGGATTGGGAAATCCAGTGGCAAAAAGAAGGGGATTCATTAGCTCGTTACTTAGTCCGAATCAGTGAAATGACGGAATCTATAAAAATTATTCAGCAGGCTCTGGAAGGAATTCCGGGGGGGCCTTATGAAAATTTGGAAATCCGATGCTTTGATAGAGAAAGGGATCCAGAATGGAACGGTTTTGAATATCGATTCATTAGTAAAAAACCTTCTCCCACTTTTGAATTGCCGAAGCAAGAACTTTATGTACGCGTCGAAGCTCCAAAAGGAGAATTGGGCATTTTTTTAATAGGGGATCAGAGCGGTTTTCCTTGGAGATGGAAAATTCGTCCGCCTGGTTTTATCAATTTGCAAATTCTTCCTCAGTTAGTTAAAAGAATGAAATTGGCTGATATTATGACGATACTAGGTAGCATAGATATCATTATGGGAGAAGTAGATCGTTGAAATGATAATTGATACAACCGAAGTACAAGATATTCATTCTTTTTCCAGATTGCAATCCTTGAAAGAGGTCTATGGAATCATATGGATGCTTGTACCTATTTTGAGTCTTGTATTGGCAATTACTATAGGTGTACTCGTAATAGTATGGTTAGAAAGGGAAATATCCGCAGGAATACAACAACGTATTGGGCCTGAATACGCCGGGCCTCTGGGAATTCTTCAAGCTTTAGCCGATGGAACAAAACTCATTTTCAAAGAGAATCTTCTCCCGTCTCGAGGAGATACTCTTTTATTCAGTATAGGACCATCCATAGCAGTTATATCAATTTTACTAAGTTATTCAGTAATTCCTTTTAGCTATCACCTTGTATTATCTGATCTCAATATCGGTGTTTTTTTATGGATTGCCGTTTCCAGTATTGCTCCCGTCGGACTTCTTATGTCAGGATATGGATCAAATAATAAATATTCCTTTTTAGGTGGTCTACGAGCCGCTGCTCAATCAATTAGTTATGAAATACCATTAACTCTTTGTGTGTTATCAATATCTCTACGTGTGATTCGCTTAGACATAAACCTTTCTTAATTTCTTTCTTTTTAGTAAAGAAATAGATATCTTCATTGTTTTATTGATTATTATTCATGTTGATGAACTAAATCAGATAGTTATATGAGTGAAAAAAACAGCTTATAAATTAGCAGTAAAAAGATTGAGTCTCATTTCCTACGTACAAGAATTAAAAGAAAGTAAATATAAGCAAAACTTTTACCCCAAGATTGGTTGATTAGTCATCCTAGCTTGAAGCGGGCTCAAAACATCAACCGTATAGAGTTTTCGTTATCGTTTGTTTCTATGTAGTACCAGAACGGATGATTGAGAAAAAATAAGTGGATGGTTAGGAACACAAAAATACATAAAGGATTAGTGATGGAGATATATTATGTAAATTATCCAAAAGGATCTTTTTTCATAACATAAAAAGAATACTAATTGGGGCTTGAAGTTTGGTAGAAATGATCAAGCAGTACGCCTCGCGATTCCGATCCAGAGTATGCTCCTATCCACAGATTACAAAATGACTATCAGGAACGAAATAATCCTTTTTTGAAACCCCCATTTTCAGAAAGAAGACTAGGAAGGAACGAAAAAAAAGATCTTTTTATTCTTTCATATATTCATAGCGATACCCTGTCATGATTCATGAACTAATGGAATGTTTCATTTTTTTTGTAATTGAAAGGACTGGGTTGA